TTCCACAATGGAATCTGATAAGCGAAATTTCGAGAAAGTGTTTACATAATTTTCTTATGTTCGAAGAAATGATTCATCGAAATAATGAGTCACCATTGATATCGACACATCTGAGATTGCCAAATGTTCATGAGTTCCTCTATTCAAGCCTTTTCCTTCTTCTTGTTGTTGGATATCTCGTTCGTACACATCTTCTCTTTGTTTCCCGAGCCTCTAGTGAGTTACAGACAGAGTTCGAAAAGGTCAAATCTTTGATGATTCCACCATACATGATTGAGTTGCGAAAACTTCTGGATAGGTATCCTACATCTGAACTGAATTCTTTCTGGTTAAAGAATCTCTTTCTAGTTGCTCTGGAACAATTAGGAGATTCTCTAGAAGAAATCCGGGGTTCTGTTTCTGGCGGCAACATGCTATTGGGTGGTGATCCCGCTTATGGGGTCAAATCAATCCGTTCTAAGAAGAAATATTTGAATATCAATCTCATCGATCTCATAAGTATCATACCAAATCCCACCAATCGAATCACTTTTTCGAGAAATACGAGACATCTAAGTCATACAAGTAAAGAGATCTATTCATTGATAAGAAAAAGAAAAAACGTGAACAGTGATTGGATTGATGATAAAATGGAATCCTGGGTTGCGAACAGTGATTCGATTGATGATGAAGAAAGAGAATTTTTGGTTCAGTTCTCCACCTTAATGACAGAAAAAGGGATTGATCAAATTCTATTGAGTCTGACTCATAGTGATTATTTATCTAGTGATCATTTATCAAAGAACGACTCTGGTTATCAAATGATTGAACACCCGGGAGCAATTTACTTACGATATTTAGTTGACATTCATAAAAAGTGTCTAATGAATTATGAGTTCAATACATCCTGTTTAGCAGAAAGACGGATATTCCTTGCTCATTATCAGACAATCACTTATTCACAAACCTCGTGTGGGGCTAATAGTTTTCATTTCCCGTCTCATGAAAAACCCTTTTCGCTCCGCTTAGCCCTATCCCCCTCTAGGGGTATTTTAGTGATAGGTTCTATAGGAACTGGACGCTCCTATTTGGTCAAATACCTAGTGACAAACTCCTATGTTCCTTTGGTATTTCTGAACAAGTTCCTGGATAACAAGCCTAAAGGTTTTCTTATTGATGATATCGATATTGATGATAGTGACGAGATTGATGCTAGTGACGAGATTGATGCTAGTGACGATATCGATCTTGACCTCGATACGGAGCTGCTAACTCTGATGAATGCGCTAACTATGGATATGATGCCGGAAATAGACCGATTTTCTACCACCCTTCAATTCGAATTAGCAAAAGCAATGTCTCCTTGCATAATATGGATTCCAAACATTCATGATCTGGATATGAATGAGTCGAATTACTTATCCCTCGGTCTATTAGTGAACTATCTATCCAGGGATTGTGAAAGATGTTCCACTAGAAATATTCTTGTTATTGCTTCGACTCATATTCCCCAAAAAGTGGATCCCGCTCTAATAGTTCCGAATAAATTAAATACATGCATTAAGATACGAAGGCTTCTTATTCCACAACAACGAAAGCACTTTTTCAATCTTTCATATACTAAGGGATTTCACTTGGAAAAGAAAATGTTCCATACTAATGAATTCGGGTCCATAACCATGGGTTCCAATGCACGAGATCTTGTAGTACTTACCAATGAGGCCTTAGCGATTAGTATTACACAGAAGAAATCAATTATAGACACTAATACAATTAGATCCGCTCTTCATAGACAAACTTGGGATTTGCGATCCCAGGTAAGATCGGTTCAGGATCATGAGATCCTTTTCTATCAGATAGGAAGGGCTGTTGCACAAAATGTACTTCTAAGTAATTGCCCCATAGATCCTATATCTATCTATATGAAGAAGAAATCATGTAACGAAAGGGATTCTTATTTGTACAAATGGTACTTCGAACTTGGAACGAGCATGAAGAAATTAACGATACTTCTTTATCTTTTGAGTTGTTCTGCCGGATCGGTCGCCCAAGACCTTTGGTCTCTACCCGGACCCGATGAAAAAAATGGGATCACTTCTTATGGACTCGTTGAGAATGCTTCTGATCTAGTTCATGGCCTATTAGAAGTAGAAGGTGCTCTGGGGGGATCCTCACGGACAGAAAAAGATTGCAGTCAGTTTGATAATGATCGAGTGACATTGCTTCTTCGGCCCGAACCAAGGAATCCTTTAGATATGATGCAAAATGGATCTTGTTCTATCGTTGATCATAGATTTATCTATGAAAAATACGAATCGGAGTTTGAAGAAGGGGAAGTAGAAGGAGCCCTCGACCCGCAACAGATAGAAGAGGATTTATTCAATCACATAGTTTGGGCTCCTAGAATATGGCGCCCTTGGGGCTTTCTATTTTATTGTATCGAAAGGCCCAATGAATTGGGATTTCCCTATTGGGCCAGGTCATTTCGGGGCAAGCGGATCATTTATGATGAAGAGAATGA